CAGTAGCTCTTTCCATTGTACAAGCAAGATTGGTTGGGTTAACCCACTTTTCTGTAGGTTATATCTTCACTTATGCGGCTTTCTTGATTGCCTCTACATCAGGTAAATTTGGTTAATTCTTTTTGTGCTGTATCCGCGAAAATAAAATCTCATTTTTTTCGATGGATAAGGCGGTTTTTTATATTTCTACATCTAGGATCCGACTTGTATCAGCGATACGAATAAGAAGTGAAATGTTATGGCAAAGAAAAGTTTGATTCAGCGGGAGAAGAAGAGGCAAAAATTGGAACAAAAATATCATTTGATTCGTCGATCCTCAAAAAAAGAAATAAGCGAAGTTCCGTCGTTAAGTGATAAATGGGAAATTCATGGAAAGTTACAATCCCTACCGCGAAATAGTGCACCGGTACGTCTTCATCGACGTTGTTTTTCGACTGGAAGGCCGAGAGCTAACTATCGAGACTTTGGGCTATCCGGACACATGCTTCGTGAAATGGTTCATGCATGTTTGTTGCCGGGGGCAACAAGATCAAGTTGGTAAGGATTAAAAATTTACATTCATCTTTCTAGTCATTTTTATGATCATCGATCATAGAGGGGTCCCTTTACCATTCTGTATAAATGCACTATTCTATTTATACAGATATGGTAGGGGGGACATTCAACCTTTGTTTGTTCATTAGAGTAGTTCCCAGTTCTTCTCTTCATCGCGCGGGGTAGAGCAGTTTGGTAGCTCGCAAGGCTCATAACCTTGAAGTCATGGGTTCAAATCCCGTCTCCGCAACATTTAATTGTAAAAAAAAAAATTAGAGTTGTCCCTGTTAACTACTAATTAAGTTTAACTAGTAATTAAGTAATTAATTACTAGTTTTCTTTTTCTTTTGGTTGGCGGAAAGAAAAGAAGATGATAGGGATAGGGGATAGAATCACTCTACTATTATATTCAACTATACTGAATCCTTTATCCTATTAAATAAATCCATTTTCTTGGGCGGATAGCGGGAATCGAACCCGCGTCTTCTCCTTGGCAAAGAGAAATTTTACCATTCGACTATATCCGCATTTTTTTCTTGATACACAATGTCTGGATTGTATTTGTTTTGTGAACCACTATGTTAGATATTTTTTTCGGAACAATTTTTATTTCTTTTTTTTTTTTATTCTATTTATATATATATTAAATAAATATTTCTTTTTATTTTCATGTATTTTATTCTATTATTATTTATTATATAGATGAATCCTATTCTATATATATTCTATATATATTCTATTTTCTATTCTAATTTCTATTAGAATATTAGAATTAGCTATTCGAATTAGAGTTTCATTTTACATTATATATTCTATTTTCGATTTTTTCCTATTTCGAATCCTATTAATCTAATTCTATTAAAATCGAATTCCATTATTTAATTTTTGATTTCTATTAATTCTATATTCTATATTATTAAATATTATTAATTTTATACAAGTAATTTATACTAATTCTAATATATATTAGAATTATGCTAATTTCTATTAGAATTATGCTAATTATAATATATATATATATCTATATAATTTTCTATTAATTTCTATAATATATTTTTTTCTATTTCTATTAATTAGATTAATTAATCATAATATATATATAATATATAAATAATATTTCTATAATAGAAATAATAGAAAATGACTTATGCAATATTCTAATATTTAGATAATAGAAAATGAATTCTAAATTATATATTAATTAAATATATTAATTAACTAGAAATATAAGTTAATTATTAATTCTATACTCTATACTAGAATTTCTATATTCTAGAATAGAATATAGAATTAATAAATTCAATTTCTAGTTAGTCCATTTCTAGTTAGAAATTTTTTCTAATTAGAATTTTCTATTTTCTAATTAGAAAAAATTTCTAATATATTTTTTATCTAATATATTTTTTATTTTTTATCACATTAGATTAAATTTTTCCATTTAATTATTCGATCCCTCCGTCTAATTTTTTGTTTTCTTTATTTGTATTTTGCATTTTTGGAACTTAGACTTATGACTTATATTGAATTTTAATTTAATGTGTTTCGCAACCCGAAAGAATTCGGGGAGGGGGGGGTCATTTTCATTTCATTTTTGTATCTGGAACAAATAGGTTCAAGAGATAAGAGAATTAAGGATACCTACCAGAAAAACTAATCCAATCCATAATGATGTACCAGAAAATACAACATTTTTGTTACTCGACCAACCATCAGGAGAAGAAAAAACAACGGGTACACTAATCAGTAAGATTGATGAAGTAGCAATTAATGCAAAAACAGCCAATTGGAAAGCAATAATCATGTTTCTAATCCTCCAATCTACCAACAAAAGAACTATATACCATTTGATCCCTCTATCAGCCAAAAAAATTGTAAAAAAAAAAAAATGCATCATGGGGGGATTGTGCCATGAATCCATTGATTCTATATGACTTATTACCACCCCTTTCCCATTTTATTTGAACAT